GGATTTGTTGCTAAAATATCGGTATTAAACCCGAAACTCCCGGCGGATGGCCAGTGACCCAAGTAAACGAAAGAATCGGTTAAATTTTTCATATAATCTCCTCGTTTAGCTAAACTATAAAAAAAAGAACTCTGTTTTTTTTTTTTTTTAAGAAAATTTAATTTAATAATTTAATTTACCTAATTTGGATATTTGTAAACAGAAAAAAACCTATTCTATTTACAAATGTATTTTCCAAAAGTTTTAATTTTCAATAATAATAATGAGACTTATTAGAATTAAGCTAGAATTTGAGACCACGTTTTATGTCAATTTCAAAAAACCTCCGTTTTTCACAACATTCCTTAAAAAAAAGTTTCCATTAAACTAAAAGAATAAGGGGAAGGAAGAAAGCGAATCGATGTACTAATTCCCCATCCTCAAATTAGTCCTTCCCAAGGATTGTTGTCTCAATGAATAATTGTAGGAGTTAAATCTTGATAGAATAAAAAAAACTACGAAAAAAATCCAGAATTTTCTTATTTATAGGATTAAACAAAAGGATTCGCAAATAAAAGCGCTAATGCTACAACCAGGCCATAAATTGTTAAAGCTTCCATAAAAGCCAAACTAAGCAATAAAGTACCTCGTATTTTTCCTTCTGCCTCAGGTTGTCTCGCGATACCTTCGACAGCTTGACCCGCAGCTGTACCTTGACCAACTCCAGGTCCAATAGAAGCAAGCCCAACAGCCAACCCAGCAGCAATAACCGAAGCAGCAGAAATAAGTGGATTCATGATAAGTTCCTCACACCAAAATAAAGAAATAGTTAATGATACAATCATCCGATGAGTTAGGACTTAATTATAATTAAGTCAGTCATCGCTAAGATTCATCCAGCCAAAAAAACCAAAAACTTAAATTGAACTAATATAATAATATTATTGAACCAAAGAATTACTTTGATATTAGCTCCTATCCACGGGATTTTTAAAAATTCATAATTTATATATACGACTTTTTTATTCCATTTATTTTTTGTGAACCATTATTTGAATTCTTGGTTCTTTTTTTATAACTTTTTTCAGCCAATTCACAGATAAAAAGGAAGAACTTCTAATGGAATCCCTATCTAAATCGAAATTCACAAACGTAGTGGGACATATTATATAGATCTTTAACTCATATATACCTAGTCAATATCAAATATCACATATACAAGTGTTTCTTACATAACGTAAACCAACTATTCTACAATTGGGCTAACAACGAATAAAAAAATAGTTAATGATGACCCTCCATAGATTCACCTATATAAGCCGCAGCTAAAGTGGCAAAAATGAGAGCTTGAATCCCGCTTGTAAATAATCCAAGGAACATGACAGGTATAGGAACCACTAAAGGTACTAAAGAAACAAGAACAACAACTACTAATTCATCGGCTAATATATTTCCGAAAAGTCGAAAACTAAGTGATAGGGGTTTTGTAAAATCTTCTAAGATGTTAATGGGTAAAAGAATTGGAGTTGGTTGAATGTATTTACTGAAATACCCTAATCCTTTTTTGCTAAGACCCGCATAAAAATAGGCTACTGATGTGAGTAAAGCTAAAGCAACCGTCGTATTTATATCATTCGTTGGTGCTGCTAACTCCCCTTGAGGTAACTGGATAATTTTCCACGGTAAAAGGGCTCCTGACCAGTTAGAAACAAAAATAAATAAAAACAGGGTTCCAATAAAGGGAACCCACGGACCATATTCTTCTCCAATCTGGGTTTGACTAACGTCTCGAATGAATTCAAGGACAAACTCAAAGAAATTTTGGCCGTCAGTTGGAATGGTTTGGGGATTGCGAACCGCTATAACTGCGGAACCTAATAAGATAGCAATTACAACCCAAGAAGTAATAAGGACTTGGGCATGGACTTGGAAACCCCCTATTTGCCAATAGAAATGTTGGCCTACTTCGACACCAGATATCTCATATAACCCTTCTTTTATTAGTGTGTTGATGGAACATGATAAAACATTCATATTGCCCTCTGACAGAAAAAATAACTTTAAATTATTTTGATTCAAGATCCCCCCCTTTTTACTTAAATTTACTTTAATTTTATATTTTAGTTTTGGATACCAACTAAACTAATCACACAATATCCCCAGTTTTTTATCTCTTTTTCTTTTGTATAATTCAGGAAGTAGTAACCGATTTTATAAATCGAAATACAGGGAGCCCCTCCCTCAAAAAAAATTTGATTTATTTATCTTATTATTAATCAAGAATTTTGTATATAGCTAGAACGGCCCTCACAAATTGCGAATACTAATTTGTTAAGAATGAACCGAATTGAAGCTATAGCGTCATCATTTGCTGGAATAGAAATATCCGCGAGATCGGGATTACAATTTGTATCGATTAAAGAAATGGTTGGAATTCCCAAAGTGATACATTCTCTAAGAGCCGTATATTCTTCTTGCTGATCGATGATGATTACAATATCAGGCAAGCCCGTCATATATT